CACATAAGAATCAGTCGTGCTTGGAAAAAAAGGAAAAGCAGCCAAATCAATATTCTTTGATTTCAAAAAAACATTAGTAATTATGGAAAATCAAAAATCAAACAAATAGAAAAAAGCCAGCTATCGGAGTCGAACCGATGACCATCGCATTACAAATGCGATGCTCTAACCTCTGAGCTAAGCGGGCTCACATAACAGAAATTGTACATACATAGGAATTTAATAAACTAGTGGAATCTTGGCTATTAACTTTTTAGTCTTTTTTTTGTCGTTATTCCTAATTAATATGAATTAATATGAATATCGAAAAAAAAGAATCGACCCTTCAAGTATTCAAAATTGCACGAGAAAAAAATGAGAGTAAGAGAAGTATATATAATAAATGTGTTCTATATACATCTATATTGAATTGCGAATACAGAAATGATACAATCCTTTCTGATTAGACTAAATAAGGGTCTATGCTAGAGATGAAAGAGGATAGACAAGAAATAAAAAAGAAAGGCTTTTTGTAGGAATCAGTATATAATTACTTCAACAGTTCCAGTCGAATAGAAATGAAAAAAAGGGGGGATAATAATAAGATCTTAATCTAAAAGCAAAAAAAAAGGGGGATATGGCGAAATTGGTAGACGCTACGGACTTAATTGGATTGAGCCTTGGTATGGAAACTTACTAAGTGATAACTTTCAAATTCAGAGAAACCCTGGAATTAAAAATGGGCAATCCTGAGCCAAATCCTGTTTTCCGAAAACAGAAAAAGTTTCATAAAAACCGAAAAAAACAAGGAAGGATAGGTGCAGAGACTCAATGGAAGCTGTTCTAATAAATGAGGTTGACTGCGTTGCATTAGTAAAGTAAACCTTCTATTTCTATCAAAACCCCAGAAAGGATAAAGTAAAGGATAACCATATATACATACGTACTTAAATACTATCTCAAATGATTAATAGGAGGAAATGATTAATAGAGACCCCAATCCATAATCCATATTCATCTTTTTTTTCTCTTTAATTTCTTTTTTTTTTTTTTATCTTTTTTTTTTTTTTATCTTTATTTCTTTTTTCTCTTTCTATATAGATATAATTGGTTTGAATTGAGTCCAAATTGAGGAAAGGATTTAATATTAATTCATCAAACCATTCACTTCATAGTCTGATAGATAACTGACTAATCGGACGAGAATAAAGATAGAGTCCCATTCTACCTGTCAATATCGACAACAAGGCAATTTATAGTAAGAGGAAAATCCGTCGACTTTAGAAATCGTGAGGGTTCAAGTCCCTCTATCCCCAAACAAGGACGACTCGGCTCCTTAATTCTTTTTATCCCATTCTCTCTTTTCTTTAACGATTCCAATTTTGTTATCTTTCTGATTCATTCGATTCTGTGATAAACATATGTGGGCTGGACTTTTTTTTTTTCACAAATCGTGTGATAGATATCATACATCTACAAATACGCATCTTTGAGCAAAACAAAAAATTCCCATTCATTTTTATTTTCATTGGAAATTGGAATAATTAACAATCAAAATCATTATTCGAATTGAAATTTACGAAGTTCTTTTTTTTTTAAGATACAAAAAATTTCAGGTCTGGCTAATACTTTATTATACAATATTTTTTCGTCTTTTTAAAAAAAAAATTGACTTTTTAAATTGACATAGGCCCAAGTTTTTTACTAAAATTTAGTAAAACAGGAAGCCGGCGCGACTAAAATGGTCAGGTAAAACGGTCGGGATAGCTCAGTTGGTAGAGCAGAGGACTGAAAATCCTCGTGTCACCAGTTCAAATCTGGTTCCTGGCACATGATTAATTTATATATAAGTATCCATTCTCAAATTTAATGAAATTTCGATCGGATATAGGTCACCATAGATATTCAGTAATGGTATGGATCATAGATGATATACACTTAACTTATCCATCTAGATATATATCCTTTCTAGATGAATAAAGAGTTTATATTAGAAACGTTTCTGTTTTTAAAAAACTATGTAAAAAAAACTCGATTATCTTTCCTCGTCTGTTTTATTTTCATTTTATTTGTTCATAATGTGTCTCCTCTCGGTCAAAAAGAATATTAATACTTCATTTAATACTTGATCTAGATTGGAAAGATTAAATCTAGATTGGAAAGATTAAACTAAATTTAGTTAGTTAAAAAACCGAAATAGTTAGTTAAAAAAACTAAAAGTTTAGTCTATCGGAGTTGAAGAGTGAAAATCTCCAAGATTCATCTTAGTCTTAGATAGAGTATAAACAAAATCCGATCCTCTTTCAGTTCTTTGTGTTTATTTTCCTTCATCTTCTATTTCTTCATTCCGAATTTGTTTAAGTCATCGACTCGCCCGAAATAAATATCTTCAAAATTGGAGAATTCATTGAATCCCTAATTATTATTTTTTTTTATTTAGTCTATCCATACTAATATGAATGAGACTTCAATAACTCTGGTGATCTATAAGGGAGTGTACCAATATTCCTTGAATACCTAA